TTTTCGGAAGATAAGAAAAAATAGAAATCCGAAAACTATTCTTTGTGGTTATAATGCCAAAATATCAAGTCGGCTCACTTGTCTTTATTTACAGTAGGCCTCTTGAATATTCTATTATTTACTTCCATTTTTTATTTGTGTGTAATGTTATTTTTTTTACTGCTGTTTTCTTAATTATTATTATTGATAGGAATTCTCTTGTTAGGACCATATGAATCAATTAAAAAAAACATCAGATTCGTATCATGACCACGATGATTCAAAAAAAACCTTTAATCGAAGTCCAAAAATTCCCTGAGTAAGAACTGCTGGATCATCACTTATTCAATGAATAGATAGAACAAAGAAACATTTGTCCGTTGATCAAAATAAAGATAATCGACGGAAGTTTTAAATAATTTTCATTTTTCAATTTATTCTTTCAACTCTTTGAAAAGTTTTTTTAAATCCAGTTACGAGGTCTAAATATTTAGTATGAATCATAGTTCTAATATTTTAAGAATATTTTTGATTTTCTATATTCCGTACTCCAGATACTAGAATAAATATCTGACGGGGTAAAACCATCTCTATCAAGATGACAGATCCATTTTTTTTATGTTCTGTACTATCAATAAGATCCATTATAACAAGTCACACACTCATATTCCGGAAATACAGAAACAAAGAAGTTTCACGATCAAACTACCAAATCAAAATGAAATAGGCTAACGATAAAAAACCTAAATGCTTAACCTTAGTTTTCTATTGAAAAGCTAGTTACTTGATTCTTGTGAATCTAATTCATAGAAATTCCATCCAGTAAAATGGACGAATTATAAATCTCCAAAATAATAGATAGAAATATCGCAAATAGAGCCATTGCAACACCCATCAAAGGAGTAGTTCCCCACCCCGGAGCTACTTTACCATATTCTGAATTTAATGGTTTTAATAAATCCCCTACAATAGTTCGTCTTGGACTAGACTTAGAATTACCCTCAACAGTTTGTGTAGCCATAAATCCTATTTTATATTGATTGAGATCTGTTGACTTTGTATACCATTCCGCTGTAAATATAGGATCTATATCCTATAGATCCATTGTGGTCTTGAAATTTTGGAATTCTAATAATTTTTAGAATTATAATGGAAACAGCAACCCTAGTTGCCATCTCTATATCTGGTTTACTTGTAAGTTTTACTGGGTATGCCTTATATACTGCTTTTGGGCAACCCTCTCAACAACTAAGAGATCCATTCGAAGAGCATGGGGACTAGTTGAAGTAATGAGCCCTTAATATAATATTGGGGGCTCATTACTTCAATTGAGATAATGAAAAATCATTTCATTTTTTTAGTTGGAACTTTAGGGGGTTCTCTAAAAAAGATAGCGAAAAAAATGATTCCTAAAGTCGAAACTAAGAGGAATGTATAAACCAATGCTTCCATAGATTTGATCGTGGTTTACAATTATAGCTTTCATACCTGTTTATTGTTTATTGGAGCTCATTTCCCGGATAAAGAAAAAAAGTGAAAACAAAGTGTTTTGAGTCGAATCAAGATTTATCTGGTTCTTTATGTCAAATTCAAATCATAACAACAAAAACAAAAAAAGTCGAAAAGGAACAAAAGAATGCTCTATCATACTATCTGTCTTCTTGTAGTTGGATCTCCAAGTTTTTGGAATGCTCCAAATTCTACTTGAGCATCCAAATCTGGGTCGATCCCAGCAAAAACATCTCGGAACAAGGTTCTAGCACCATGCCAAATATGCCCGAAAAAGAAGAGTAGAGCAAACGAAGCATGTCCAAAAGTAAACCAACCTCTTGGACTGCTACGAAAAACACCATCTGATTTCAAAGTAGCACGATCTAATTCAAAAATTTCACCTAATTGAGCACGTCTAGCATATTTTTTCACAGTAGCAGGATCACTATAACTGACTCCATTGAGTTCGCCACCATAGAACTCAACAGTTACACCTACTTGTTCGACACTATATTTCGATTCTGCCCTTCGAAAAGGAACATCGGCTCTAACAATTCCGTCTCCGTCTACTAAAACAACCGGAAATGTTTCAAAAAAAGTAGGCATACGGCGTACAAAAAGTTCACACCCCTCTTTATCTCTAAAGATGGGATGCCCTAACCAACCAACGGCTATTCCATCTCCATTATCCATTGAGCCCGCTCTAAACAATCCCCCTTTTGCTGGATTATTGCCGATGTAATCATAAAAAGCTAATTTTTCAGGAATTTTAGACCAAGCTTCTGATAAACTTTGATTTTCGGCTAGCCCAGCACCAACTCTTCGATATATTTCTTGCTGGAAGTATCCTTGATCCCATTGATAACGAGTGGGACCAAATAATTCAATGGGGGTAGTTGCTGAACCATACCACATAGTTCCAGCAACAACAAAAGCTGCAAAAAAGACAGCAGCGATACTGCTGGAAAGGACGGTTTCAATATTTCCCATACGCAATCCTTTGTATAGACGTTGTGGTGGACGCACACTAAGATGGAAAAGACCCGCTAATATGCCCAATGTTCCTGCTGCAATATGATGAGAAGCTATTCCCCCCGGAACAAAAGGATCAAAACCTTCCACACCCCATGCGGGATTTATGGATTGTACCCTTCCCGTTAATCCATAAGGATCAGACACCCATATTCCAGGACCGTACAATCCTGTTACATGAAATGCTCCAAAACCAAAACAAACCACTCCTGCAAGAAATAAATGAATTCCAAAAATTTTGGGCAAATCCAAAGAAGGTTTTCCGGTACGTTCATCACAAAAAATTTCTAGATCCCAATAAACCCAATGCCAGATAGCCGCTAAAAAGCACAAGCCCGAAAACACAATATGTGCTCCGGCCACACCTTCGTAACTCCAAATACCCGGATTCGTTATAGTCCCCCCGGTGATATTCCAACCGCCCCACGAATTGGTTATTCCTAAACGAGTCATGAAGGGTATAACAAACATACCCTGTCTCCACATTGGGTCAAGAACAGGGTCAGAGGGATCAAAAACTGCTAATTCATATAGAGCCATCGAACCAGCCCAACCAGCAACCAGAGCTGTATGCATTATGTGAACAGAAAGCAAACGGCCTGGATCATTTAATACAACAGTATGAACACGATACCAAGGTAAACCCATGAAAATACCCCTTATATCAACAAAAAATAGACACTATGTAACTTTATTGCACTGGAAAAAACTATACTATGGATTCTCACCTTTTACCTTTTAGTAGATTATCTCGGAGAAAGAATTAATGTTTGTTCTAGTTTTTTAGTAATAGTGTTTAGTAATAGTGGAACAATCATATTTGTAGGAACAAGAAGAAGCAGATCTATTCTATACCCGATAAGTAAGAATACGCAATGGTGGGAAGGGGGGGTTGACAATTTTCTCTATGAGTATTTAAATATGTAAATGCAGACATATTCGTTTATCACCCAAGGACCCATTCGTAACAACTTTACTCTATCTTTATCTTTACTCTTCCCTTTTTTATGATTTATAAAAAATACAATATAATAAAAGCAAATTCTTTTTAACACAATAAACCCATTCTTACGTTTCCACACTAAAGTTAAATATATTATTTTATTTTCTTTTTTTTCTCTATTTTATGCCCATTGGTGTTCCAAAAGTAACCTTTCGAAGTCCTGGAGAAGGAAATGCATCTTGGATTGATATATAGTGCGACTTGTCAGATATATTTGGTCATACGGGATTTCCCCGTTCTCCCCCCCCCCCGATTGAGATATCCTCTCTTTCACCACCAAAAAAGAATGATTGAATCATCCAAAATTTGGAGCGTGAAGTGTAATGAAGTGCAATTCGATCGATTTTTGATTTTTTGGAGGGGGTATCCAGATTACTATTCGAAATTCAAAATAATTTATGGTTGGCTTGCTTGGACCAATAAAACGAAGTATCCAGACTCTGTTTAGAAAAAAACCAATTGGTAATATATCCACAATTACTACTTCTATCATATCATATATTTTACAGAAAAAATGAAATAATAAATTCAGAGAAGAGATAAGTCGTAACAAAAAGACATGGTATTGTAATATTTGTCCTATATGTGCAAATAAAAATCGGGCAGATCCTTATCCTTACTCAGAGTAGAAAAGAAACCTAAAAGAATTGAGGAAGTCCATTCAGAAACAAGAAAATTACATTGTGATTTGTGTTCGATCTCGATGAAAGCAATACATCAATGAGAAGTTAGTTCAATAAATTTAGTACATTTTTTTTCGTTAAAAATTCGAAAGAGTCCATTATGAAAAGGGAAAGAGGGTTGAAATAGACACATTGATTCCTTTTTGTTTATATGATTTTTAGTGAACCGTATGCATCAAAAGGTGCATGTACGGCTCTTAAGGTATAAGATTAAATCCTAATCAATCGACTTTATCGAGAAAGATTACTTTTTTTAGGCCAAGAGGTCGATAGTGAACTATCGAATCAACTTATTGGCATTCTGCTATTTCTCGGTATAGAAAAATATAACAGAGATGTGTATCTCTTTATAAATTCTCCGGGTGGGTGGATAATACCCGGAATGGCTATTTATGATACTATGCAATATGTACAACCAGATATACAGACAATATGTATGGCATTAGCCGCTTCAATGGGATCCTTTCTTTTGGCAGGAGGAGAAATTACCAAACGTCTAGCATTCCCTCACGCTTGGCGCCAATGATTCTTTTATTTGAGAATATATATGAAGACTATACCTTCGCCATAAAAATACTTAAGTAATAATAGCATGGTACTTCGAATTCGATATACAAATTTTTGTTTTTTAAACCATTTGATTATGTATCGAAAAAGTAGTATGAAATAGAGGGCTTTTACGATTTTATCTGATCTATCAGGAACCTAGTTTAGTTTTAGTGTCACAGACTTTTTTGTTTTTAGTTTTCATACCAAAAAGCTTTTAACAATATTTATGTCTAACAATATTTATTTTAATTAGAAAATAAAAAATTTTAATTAGAAAATAAAAAACATATGATAAAAAACAAGAAACTTTCGGATTGCTGAATAACAAAAAAGACGAAATAAGAAAACAACGGAACCATCATAGTATTTAAAAAAAATACTCAAAAATAAAAAGGAAGGTTGGTTATTGTATTATTTATTATTTAAGGATCTGGATCCAAAAAACCCAGTAGATTTTCTATTTTTTTTTCTTCAATGGAAAAAAAATCCATAGAGAAAATACTCTATCCATAGAGGAAAAAAAGAAATTGCATACGTGGAAAAGAAAAGCCGTATGCATCAATACGCAAAAAATGCTTGTACGGTTATTGAATCTTATCTTTGCTCATTTATTTTCTTATTTGTATTTATTCTTTTCACCTTAATTTGAGGACTAAAGAAAATATTGACTAATATTGGGAAAATCCGCATCAAAATCTTTATCAAGATAAAGGAAAGACTTATAAAGTTATATAATCAGGGTAATGATCCACCAACCCGCTAGTTCTTTTTATGAGGCACAAACGGGAGAATTTATCGTGGAAGCGGGAGAACTACTGAAACTGCGTGAAACTATCACAAGGGTTTATGTACAAAGAACGGGTAAACCTTTATGGGTTGTATCTGAAGATATGGAAAGGGATGTTTTTATGTCAGCAGCAGAAGCCCAAGCCCACGGAATTGTTGATATTATAGCACTTCAATAAACAATTAGTAACTAAGATTCTTCTCAAAAAAAAATACAAGATTTGAGATTGAATTTTATCTCCTTAATCCTTTTAATTTAATATAACTTTTTTTTTTCTATTAATTAATCTTTTAAATTAATAAAATAGAAGTAATTCATAATCATCGGGTTAGGATTGATCTAAACCGGCTCATTATGTCTATAGGATCCACCATGCCAACTATGAAACAACTTATTAGAAACACAAGACAGCCAATCCGAAATGTCACGAAATCCCCCGCTCTTCGGGGATGCCCTCAGCGACGAGGGACATGTACCAGGGTGTATGTGTGACTCGTTTAGATCATTATACTAATAAAAAAAAAGAAACCCATTTTTTCAGTATTAGCGATCAGTTAAGATAGTGTGAATGGAAGAACTCCATTCACACTATCTTAACTTAAAAAAAAATCTATTAATAATATAAGCATTCTTCTATCATATATAAAATTTATGATTTCGATTGGTGTAAACCCAATCACCCCAATTTGCAATTTAAGATGAGAAACACTTTTCCATTGGTAACAAATGGTTACCCACTAAGCGGAGAAAATACTATTAAAGAAAAATTATGCCCCTAATTTATTTTGCAAAAACGAAATAAGAAGGTCAGTTACCCAGCTAATTTTCATACTTAAACACCGTTACTGTATAACTTGATTTCGTTGTAAAAAACCTATTACTAAATATTTCATGGGTAGAGCCAAAGAATGTGAACTGTACAAGTTAACAATAACATTGATTAAATAAGGATTAAATGAAAGAAGGGGCTCCGGTGTATAGAGAGGACCTAGTCGTTTAAAAAATAATCATAGAAACGATGGAACCCATTATTTTTTTTATCTATATCCTATTTAATTTACTATGTTTTTTGATACCTAGTATCAATACAATTTCTTATTTCAAAGTTAAATTAAATACTTAGAAAAAAATCGTGGTTGGGAAGGTTATAGTAGCAAAAGCCATTGGAATTTTTTTTTATACATTGGAAGAATCCATCTTTGTTATTAATAGACTAGGAAGAAGAAAAGAATAACTGAAAGAAAAAATGAAATAGTTATTCACCAAAGTCTCATTTACTCAATGACCAGAATTAAACGAGGATATATAGCTCGGAAACGGAGGACAAAAATTCGTTTATTTACATCAAGCTTTCGCGGGGCTCATTCAAGACTTACTCGAACTATTCCTCAACAGAAAATTAAAGCTTTGGTTTCGGCTCATCGGGATAGAGATAGGAAAAAAAGAGATTTTCGCGGTTTATGGATTAGTCGAATAAATGCAGTAATTCGCGAGAATCCAAAAATATACTATATTTACAATAATTTAATATATAATCTATACAAGAAGCAATTGCTTCTTAATCGTAAAATAGTTGCACAAATAGCTATATTAAAAGAGAATTGTCTTTTTATGATTGCCAACGAGCTCATAAAAACCAAAATTTCCCGGAGACTGAGCTCCGGGAAGGTATAGAATAGAGATTTGTATGATAAAATTAGAATTCATATGAGAAAGTGATCAAAATAAACAACCAAGCTGAATCAAAAAAAGATTTATTCTTCTTAACGGATTATCCTTTTTATTCCAATATAACAACCCAAATTGAATTGTTGGAGTTTTCGAACAAAACATCAATCCACGTTTGATTTGAGTTTAGATACAAATTTGAATTCAATTAAGGAGTAACTCTATTTTTTTTTTTTTTAAAAACAGTAGCAGTTCTAGCAGTCGACTCGCTTTTTTCAAATTGTTTTTCATTATTAAGAAAAGGTAACGAAGATAAAATACGAGCTTGTTTTATAGCAATCGTAATTAATCGTTGTTGTTTTAAGGTCAATCTATTCACGCGTCTAGATATTATTTTTCCTTGTTCACTAATAAATCGACTAATTAAACCCATGTTTTTATAATCAATTTGGTCCCCCGATTGAATCGGGGGCAAACGTCTACGAAAAGATCGCTTGGATTTAAGAAAGAGTCGTTTAGATTTATCCATGGTTTGTTTATTCCTATTCCAAAAATCGCATTTCTTAAAAGAAGATTTGTTTTTTTTTTTTTCTTTCTATTCTTAGTTTCTTTTTTTTTGTTGTTTTCTAATGAAATATATGTTTCTAATGAAATATATGTTCTATAATGATATATGTATATAATTTAATTAAAAATTATATACATATATGAAAGATTGTTTTATTACATGTTATGTTCTTTGGTTAGAAAGGTAACACATAAGCGATCAATTTTCTCTATTTCTTGATTTCTGCGTGAATCGTGTGTTTGCAACAACAGGGACAGAATTTTCTCAATTCCAACCGACTAGGCGTATTGTGTCGATTCTTTTGAGTAATATATCTGGAAGTACCCGTTGATTCCTTATTAACACTCTTTTGATCACAACTGGTACATTCCAAAATAACAGTTACTCGGATATCTTTACCCTTGGCCATGAACCTCTCCTTTGGGTTTTTAATTCACTTAACTCTTCTATTTTCGAAGTCGAAGCGAAGAAGAAAAAAGGAACGAAAAATATTAAAAGTTAATAATTCGAAATAAACTTCTGAAAGATTTCGTTCCAATTAATGTAGTACAGTAATCATTAAGTAATATAATGATTTGGAACTATATTTTGTTTCGAATCGCAGTACAATATTTTAGTTTTCATTTAAGTATCTTGTATGATATTTTGCCCCCTTCCTATCCATTCCATTTTTATTTTTGGTCTCACTCTATTTATTATTAATAGAAATGGAATGAAATTCTTAATTCAATTCCATTGAAGCCTAGACCAGATTCCGAGTTTCACTGAGGCTGAATCCACTTTTATCTTTTCTAATTGAAAAAATTTTCATTCTCAAAAATAAGAAATAAAGAAGAGGGAATTAATTAATTACAGATATTGAATTGATTTTCTTCACCCCTTCCCGTGCTGTGCCAATAACTAGAATGAAAAAAAGGGGAATATCAATGCATCTGGGAAAAAACGATTGATCTCTATCAAGAGACCCGCCAAAGCCCCGAACCATAGAGTACTTATTACTGGTGCCACGGAAAGATATGTTTTTAGATCTCGCATTTCAAATCCTCCTTTTTTAGAATATTTTCTTTTTATTTGATTCTAGTATTTATTCTATTTTTCATAAAAAATATTTAACTATATTATATTAATATTATTATATTAATTACGAATAATTCGTTTATTTAATAAACGAATTATTTTCTTTTGAATTTTTTAATTATTCTATTTTCTATTCTATATATATAGAATATAGATATATATTATTAATCCAAATTTTGGATATTTGGATTCTATTTAATATATATATATTATATATATTCTTTTTTTTTCTTTATATACATATTCTTCTTTATTCTTATTATACTTTATATTTTATATTCTATTTTTATTCTATTTTTTAATTGAATTCAATATTCTTTCTTTATTCTATAGAATATTTCTTTTTCATATTCTATTCTATATTATAGTCTAGAAAACTAAAAAAAAAGAAAAATGATAGGATAATTGATATGTATATCAACGAAGAAAAGAAAAATGTGGAAAATAAGACAAAGATTCTTTATAATGATACTGGAAACCAATGGAAAGGGATGTAGCGCAGCTTGGTAGCGCGTTTGTTTTGGGTACAAAATGTCACGGGTTCAAATCCTGTCATCCCTATCCCTAACTATTCCTTATTATATGATATCACTTATCATATGAGCAATAATAAGGGATCATATAAAATAATTTATGAGAATAAAGCGCTCTTAGTTCAGTTCGGTAGAACGCGGGTCTCCAAAACCCGATGTCGTAGGTTCAAATCCTACAGAGCGCGATTCCATTATTATTAAATTGAGAATTACACTGAAATAATTGAGCAGCAGTCTAAAGTATGAATTTATTGACCCCCAGTATTAAAACAAATAAATAGGGGATCAATAAACAAATGAGACATTAATTAATCAAAGGTCCAGCTGATCACCTCGTCGGTATTGTAAATATGCAGTTACAAATAAGCCAGCTAAAGTAATAGGAATTAAACCTAACACGATTCCAAATAGAAAAACTTCAATCATTTTTTTTGTTCGAAAGGGAAAGGGGGAGGTAATATTTATCCTTAAATAAAAATCTGTATTGATCATTCATTTTAATTTGAATGACCAAAAATTGGAAATTGACACGGTAAGGAACTATAGAATATCTTGAATATTCCAAGATTTCCAACTAATTTCATAATTTTAAATCAAATAAGTCGTATCTTATTCAGACCGATAAATAGA